TTTTTTTTTTATTATTATATTGAAAAATTATTAGAAATGGTATAAGAAAAATTAAAAAATAAATTATTCTAAAATTATTACTATTATATTAAATATTTAATATATTAATATATATATATATATATAAATTATATATAAATTAATATAAATTATTTAAATATAATATAATTTATTAAATTATAAAAATTTAAATAGCCATTTTAATTTTTATACTTAATATTATAAAGAAAAAAAGAAAGAAATTATTAATTGTTTATTAATTTATATTAAATATTTTAATATAAAAAAAAAAAAAAAAGAAATTCTATGTTGAAAATTTAACTAATAAATAAATTTTTTATGGTTTTGAAAATTTATTTTAAGTTTATTTTACATATAAATTTTAGTGTTGTTTATTAATTATTTAAATAATATTTAATATTTAATGTAGTAATTAGTTTTAAAAATTTAAGAAATTAAGATTTAGTAATATTAAAAGTTAATAACTAATTTTGTGCCAGCAGTTGCGGTTATACAAAAATTAATTTAAATTTTTTTGGTGATTAATTAATAATTTATATAATATAATTTAAATTTTAAATTATAAAGTGAAATTTTAATTTAATAAAAAATTATTTAATATTTATGAATTTAATAAATTTTATAAAAAACTAGGATTAGATACCCTATTATTAAAATTTAAATTAATAATACTTAAATAGTAAATAATTATTTATTAAAACTTAAATAATTTGGCGGTATTTTAGTTCATTTAGAGGAATCTGTTTAATAATTGATAATCCACGAATAAATTTACTTAATTTACATATTTTGTATATCGTTGTTATAAAAATATTTTTTAATAAAATTAATATTTAAAAATTTTTAAAATAAATTAAATCAGATCAAGATGCAGATTATAATTAAGAATATAATGGATTACAATAAATTTATTTATTTGAATTTTAATATGAAAATGATTAAATGAAATTGGATTTAAATGTAATTTTAAATAAATTTTTGAGATGATTAAATATTAAAATATGTACATATTGCCCGTCGCTTTCATTTATAAATTGAAATAAGTCGTAACAAAGTAGAGGTACTGGAAAGTGTTTCTAGATAGATCAAATTGGAGCTTGATATAAGTATTTCATTTACATTGAAAAGATATTATAATATAATTAATTTGTGGGGTAAAATTAATAATTTAAATTTAATAAAAAAAATTTTAATGTTAAAAATATGATTAATGGGGGTTAAAGTATTTTTAATAGAAAAAATTTTTATTTTTATAGTTTATTAGTATTGTAAAAGAATTTTGAAATAATTTGAAAATAAATTTATTTTAAAGTAAATTTAATTTATTGTATCTTGTGTATCAGAGTTTATTAATAATTTTTTATAAAATTTTAAATTTCTCGAATTTAATAGAGTTAATTAATTAATAAATTTATTGTTTTATAAATATTTTAAATAATTAATTTGAAATGAAATGTTATTCGTTTTTAAATATATCTAGTTTTTTAAAAAAAAAATTTAATTTTTAATTAATTTAAATAAAAATTAATTAATTAAATTTAATTAATTTTTAAATTAATTTAATATTTTAAGGGATAAGCTTTAAATTAAATTTTTATAATTATTTATTAATTTAATTGAAAATTTTATAATTTATATTGTTAATAAATTTTAATTTATTATAAATAATTTCATTTAATTAAAAATTTAATTTAAAATTTAATATTTTATTAAAAAATAAATATAAATTAATTATAATTAGTTATAATGATAAAATTAGTATATAAATTAGTAAATATATTTAAAATTATTATTTATAATAATTATTTTAAAGGAATTCGACAAATTTAAATATGTATATATTTATATAGATATGAATATATTCACCTGTTTATCAAAAACATGTCTTTTTGATTAATAATTTAAAGTCTAATCTGCCCACTGATTAATATAATTAAAGGGCTGCAGTATATTGACTGTACAAAGGTAGCATAATCAATAGTCTCTTAATTAGTGACTTGTATGAAAGATTGGATGAAATATAAATTGTCTCTAAAATAAATTATTGAATTTAATTTTTTAATTAAAAAGTTAAAATATTTTAAAAAGACGAGAAGACCCTATAGAGTTTTATATTTATTTAATTTAAAATTATAAATTAATTAGGTTATATTTAAATTTAAATAAATATTTCATTGGGGTGATGAAAAAATTAGTATAACTTTTTTTAATTAAAATCATTAATTTATGAATTATTGATCCAATAATATTGATTATAAGAAAAAATTACCTTAGGGATAACAGCGTAATTTTTTTTTTTAGTACTTATAAGAAAAAGAGTTTGCGACCTCGATGTTGGATTAAGATAAAATTTAAATGCAAAAGTTTAAAATTTTGATCTGTTCGATCATTAAAATCTTACATGATCTGAGTTCAAACCGGTGTAAGCCAGGTTGGTTTCTATCTTTTAATATTTTTAATATTTTAGTACGAAAGGATTAAATATTATAATTAAATTAATTTAATTTGAATTTTATTAATTATAAATAAATTTATTATTTGTTTATTTTAAATATTTATATATATATATATATATATTACTATTTTGACAGAAAAAATGTGATGATTTTAGAAGTCATTAATATATAATTTATTATATATATAGTAATGATAATAATTGATTTATTTATAGTTATAATTGGAATATTAATTTTAATTTTAGGGGTTTTAATTGGGGTTGCTTTTTTAGTTTTATTAGAACGTAAAGTTTTAGGTTATATTCAGATTCGTAAAGGTCCTAATAAAGTTGGTTATATAGGTTTTTTACAACCTTTTTCTGATGCTATTAAATTATTTACTAAGGAAACTACTTATCCTAATTATTCTAATTATTATTGTTATTATTTTTCTCCTGTAGTTAGATTTATTTTATCTTTATTTATTTGAATATTAATTCCTTATTATTTTAATATAATTAGATTTAATTTAGGTATTTTATTTTTTTTGTGTTGTACTAGAATAGGTGTTTATACTGTTATAATTGCTGGTTGATCTTCAAATTCTAATTATGCTTTATTAGGGGGTTTACGTGCAGTAGCTCAAACTATTTCTTATGAAGTAAGAATAGCTTTAATTTTAATATCTAGAATTATAATAATTATAGATTTTAATTTAATAATATTTTATTTTTATCAAAAAATAATTTGAATAATAATTTTTATAATTCCTTTATGTTTAAGATGAATTTCTTCAATATTAGCTGAAACAAATCGAACTCCTTTTGATTTTGCGGAAGGTGAAAGAGAATTAGTTTCAGGATTTAATATTGAATATAGAAGAGGTGGTTTTGCTTTAATTTTTTTAGCTGAATATTCAAGAATTTTATTTATAAGATTATTATTTGTAATTATTTATATAGGGGGTTATAATTTAAGATTTTTTTTTTATTTAAAATTAAGATTAATTTCTTTTTTTTTTATTTGAGTTCGAGGTACTTTACCTCGATATCGTTATGATAAATTAATGTATTTAGCTTGAAAAAGTTATTTACCTATTTCTTTAAATTTTTTAATATTTTTTTTAGGGTTTAAGTTTTTTTTTTAGTGATTATTTTTAGTATAATAAATTAATAGAATTATTTATTCTTTCTTAAGTTTTCAAAACAAATGCTTATATTACAAGCTCATTAATTATATATATATATATATATATATATTAATGTTTTAATTAAAAAAGATTATTTTATCTCAATATTTTCTTAATAAAGGGTTAATAATAAAATAACTGAAATATAAAATTGTTAAAATTTGTCCTGTAATAATATAAGGATTTTCTACAGGTCGAGCTCCAATTCAAGTTAATAAAATAATTATAATAATAAAAAATCAAAATAAAATTTGATTAATTGGGTAAAATTGTAATCCTTGTATTTTTTTATTAAATGTTAATGGTAAGATAATTAAAATTAAAATTGATATAACAAGAGCGATTACTCCTCCTAATTTATTTGGAATTGATCGAAGAATTGCATAAGCAAATAAGAAATATCATTCTGGTTGAATATGAATAGGTGTTACTAAAGGATTAGCTGGAATAAAATTATCTGGATCTCCTAATAAATATGGGTTGATTAAAGTTAATATTGATAATAAAAATAATAAAATAATAAATCCAATTAAATCTTTATAAGTAAAAAATGGATGAAAAGGAATTTTATCTAAATTTCTATTTAATCCTAATGGATTATTAGATCCAGTTTGATGTAAAAATAATAAATGAATTATTGTTAATATTATAATAATAAAAGGTAATAGAAAATGAAATGTATAAAATCGAGTTAAAGTTGCATTATCTACTGCAAAACCACCTCAAATTCAATTTACTAATATATTCCCTAAGTAAGGGATTGCTGATAATAAATTAGTAATTACTGTAGCTCCTCAAAATGATATTTGACCTCAAGGTAGTACATAACCTATAAATGCTGTTGCTATTAATATAAATAAAATAATTACTCCTACAAATCATGTAAATTTTAAATTAAATGATTCATAATAAATTCCTCGTCCAATATGGATATAAATACAAATAAAAAAAAAAGAAGCACCATTAGCATGAATTGTTCGAATTAATCAACCATAATTTACATTTCGACAAATATAATTTACTCTATAAAAAGCTATTTCAATATTAGCAGTATAATATATTGTTAGGAATAATCCTGTTAAGATTTGAATTATTAAACATAATGCTAATAAAGATCCAAAATTTCATCATCTTGAAATATTAGATGGAGTTGGTAAGTCAATTAATGAATTATTAATAATTTTAATTATTGGGTGATATTTACGTATTGGTTTAAATTTATTTAACATTAGTTAAAAAATATTCGTAAAGGTCCATAAAAAATATTAGTAATTTTAACAATTGCAATTAATGTAATAAATAAATAAATAATTAATATTAAAGTTAATATTGATGAATAATTATTATATAATTTATTTATGTTAATTTTATTTTCATTATTAAAAAATATAAAATTAAAGAAATTATTTATTTCTGAATTATTATTTAAATTTATTCAATTTAAATTTTTATAAAAAAATATTTGAATAATAAATAAAATAAAAATAAATAAAATAAAAATTATTTTAAAATTATTTGATATAAGAAATATTTCATTTGAAGCAATTCTTGATACATAAATAAATAGAACTAGTAAACCCCCTAAAAAAGTTAAAAATAAAATATATGAAAATCAATATGTTTTAATTAATATTCCTGATAATAAACAAGTTAATAAAGTTTGAATTAGAATTATAAATCCTATTGATAAAGGATGGTTTAAAAAATATATTATTATTGATAATATAATTATAATTATGGAAATAGTTAATTTTGTCATTAATCAAAGAATAGTTTAAAAAAAATTATAATTTTGGAGATTATTGATAAAGATATTTCTTTTTCTTTGAGTTTTTAAAGATTAAATTCTTAATTTTGATTTACAAGACCAATGTTTTTTTTAAACTATAAAAACATTATTAATGATAATTTTAAATATATGAATTATTTTTATTTTAATATTTTTTGTTGGAAATTTAATTTTTATTTCTAAAAATAAACATTTATTAATTATTTTATTAAGATTAGAGTTTATTGTTTTAAGAATTTTTTTTTTTTTATTAATATTTTTAATATTTATTGATTATGATATATATATATTAATAGTATTTTTAGTTTTTTCTGTTTGTGAAGGTTCTTTAGGTTTATCTATTTTAGTTTCTATAATTCGAACTCATGGTAATGATTATTTTCAAAGATTTAATTTATTATAATTTAAAAAAAAATGATAAAATTTTTATTTTATATAATTTTTATAATTCCTTTATGTTTTATAAATAATATATTTTGATTGGTTCAAATATTATTATTATTATTAATATTTTTGTTTATAAATATTAATTTAGGTTATAATATTTATAATAATTTAAGATATTTTTTATCTTGTGATATAATTTCTTTTGGTTTAATTTTATTAAGAATTTGAATTTGTTCTTTAATAATTATATCAAGAGAAAATTTATTTAAATTAAAGTATTTTATTAATTTTTTTTTATTAAATATTATAATTTTATTAATTTTATTATTTTTAACTTTTAGTGTTATAAATTTATTTATGTTTTATTTATTTTTTGAGGGAAGATTAATTCCTACTTTATTGTTAATTATTGGTTGAGGTTATCAACCAGAACGAATTCAAGCTGGAATATATTTAATGTTTTATACATTATTTGCTTCATTACCTTTATTAATAGGTATTTTTTATTTATATAATGAAATTTATAGAATAATAATTTATTTTTTAAAGTTTATTAATATAAATTTTATTATATTATATTTTTGTATAGTTTTAGCTTTTTTAATTAAGATACCAATATATTTTGTTCATTTATGACTTCCTAAGGCTCATGTTGAAGCTCCAGTTTCTGGTTCAATAATTTTAGCTGGGATTATATTAAAATTAGGGGGTTATGGTTTATTACGAGTAATAATTTTTTTACAAGAAATTAATATAAAATTAAATTATATTTGATTAATTATTAGATTATTAGGTGGATTTTATATTAGATTAAAGTGTTTTTGTCAAGTTGATATAAAATCTTTGATTGCTTATTCTTCAGTTTCTCATATAAGAGTAGTAATTGGTGGTATTATAGTAATAAATTATTGAGGATATTTTGGTTCTTATATTATAATAATTGGTCATGGATTATGTTCTTCTGGTATATTTTGTTTAGCTAATATTAATTATGAGCGTTTAAATAGTCGTAGATTATTTATTAATAAGGGAATAATAAACTTTATACCCTCAATAAGATTATGGTGATTTTTATTAATATCTTCTAATATATCTGCTCCTCCATCTTTAAATTTATTAGGGGAAATTAGTTTAATTAATAGATTAGTTAGTTGATCTTGGTTATCTATAATTATATTAATAATAGTTTCTTTTTTTAGTGCTGGTTATAGTTTATATTTATATTCTTATACTCAGCATGGTATTTTTTATCAAGGATTATATAGATTTTATAGAGGGGTTTCGCGAGAATATTTATTATTAATATTACATTGATTACCTTTAAATTTAATAATTTTAAAAGTTGAATATTTAATAATTAATTAAGTTAATTTTAAATTTAAATAATTTAATAAAAATATTGATTTGTGGTATCAAAAATATGAATAAATTCATTTTAAGTTATTAATAAAAATATTTGTTTTTACATTTTTTTTTTTTTATTTTTTTTTAGAATAATAAATTTTATTTTTATAATATATTTTATTATAAATAATATAGTAATTTTTTTTGAGTGAGAGTTAATTTCTTTTAATTCTGTTAATATTGTAATATCAATTTTATTAGATTGAATATCTTTATTATTTATAATATTTGTTTTAATAATTTCATCTGTAGTAATTTATTATAGAAAAAGATATATAAGATCTGAATTAAATTTATTTCGTTTTATTATTTTGGTAATGTTATTTGTTTTTTCTATAATTTTATTAATTATTAGTCCTAATATTATTAGAATTTTATTAGGTTGAGATGGTTTAGGTTTAGTTTCTTATTGTTTAGTAATTTATTATCAAAATATAAAATCTTATAATGCTGGTATATTAACTGCTTTATCTAATCGTATTGGTGATGTTTTAATTTTAATAGTTATTTCTTGAATATTAAATTATGGAAGTTGAAATTATATTTTTTATTTAGATTTTATAAAAAATGATTTTATTATATTAATTATTAGATTTATAATTATTATAGCTGCTATAACTAAAAGAGCTCAAATTCCTTTTAGATCTTGATTACCTGCTGCTATAGCAGCTCCTACTCCAGTTTCTGCTTTAGTTCATTCTTCTACTTTAGTAACTGCTGGGGTTTACTTATTAATTCGTTTTAATTTATTAATTATAAAGGTTTTTTTTATTAAAATTTTATTATTAATAGGTATATTAACTATATTTATAGCTGGTATTTCTGCTAATTATGAGTATGATTTAAAAAAAATTATTGCTTTATCTACTTTAAGACAATTAGGTTTAATAATAAGAATTTTAAGTATAGGGTTTCCTGATTTAGCTTTTTTTCATTTATTAACTCATGCTATATTTAAAGCTTTATTATTTATATGTGCTGGAGTAATTATTCATATAATAAATAATATTCAAGATATTCGTTATATAGGGGGTATTAGTATATATTTACCTATAACTTGTTTATGTTTAAATATTTCTAATATAGCTTTATGTGGGATTCCTTTTTTAGCTGGATTTTATTCAAAAGATTTAATTTTAGAAATAGTTAGATTTAATAGTTTAAATATATTAGTATTTATATTTTATTATATTTCTACAGGTTTAACTATATTTTATACTATTCGTTTATTAATATATATATTAATTAATGATTTAAATTTATTAAGAATTTATAATTTATATGATGAAGATTATATTATATTAAAAAGAATATTTGTTTTATTAATAATAAGATTAATTAGAGGTAGATTTTTAAGATGAATAATTTTTTATTATCCTTATATAATTTATTTACCTTTTAATTTAAAAATAATAGTTATTTATGTTAGAATTTTAGGTGGTTTAATAGGTTTTATTATTAGAAATATAAATATTTATAGAGTTAATAAATTTATTATAACTTATAGTTTAAGTAATTTTTTATGTTTAATATGATTTATACCTGGTTTATCGACTTATGGTTTAAATTATTATTTTTTAAATTTTGGTTATAATTTATTAAAAATTATTGATATAGGTTGAAGAGAAATATATACAGGTCAAGGTATTATTTATATGTTAAAAAATTATTCTTCTTTTTATAATATTTTTCATATAAATAATTTAAAAATTTATTTATTTAGATTTATTATTTGAATAATAATATTAATATATATATTATTTTTAAATATTAATTATTTAAATAGCTTATATATAGAGTATAATATTGAAGATATTATGGAGATTATTTAAATCTTTAAATAATATTTATAAAAAAATTTTTTTTATTTTTACAATGAAAATGTAATGTTTTTTTAAACTATATAAATTAAGAAATATTAATGGAATTTAACCACTAAAAATTAAGTTAGCAGCTTAATTTTAATTATTATATTTCTTTAATTGGAATATTTATTCAATTTTATCATTAACAGTGATATACCTCTATTTTGGTTTCAATTAATTTAAAATTTAAATAAGGAGTATTATTTTACTCTAATTTTTAAGTCGAAATTAAATGCAAATTTTGCTTCTTATTTAAGATAAATTAATTAATTTAATATTTTTTGATTGCAAATCAAATGTTTTTATTAAACTATAATCCTTAGTTAGTTCAATTTAATATATTTTGATTTCATTCATGATATAAACCTATTAATAAAATACAAATAAAAAAAAATCTAATTTTTATATTAATAAAAATATTTGTTAATTTAAATGTTGAGATGATTGGGAAAATTAATGCAATTTCAATATCAAAAATTAAAAAAATTACTGTAATTAAAAAAAAGTGTAATGAAAATGGAATTCGTGCTGATGATTTAGGATCAAATCCACATTCAAATGGTGAACATTTTTCTCGGTCTCTAAATGATTTTTTTGATAAAATAATTGAAATAAATATTATAATATTAGAAATAGTAAAAATTAATGTTAAAATTATTATTAATAAATTAATTATTTATATTAAATGAAATTAAACTTTTTGATTGGAAGTCAAATATACTAAATATATTATATAAATAATTAATTTCCTCATCAATAGATAGAAATATAAAGGAATAATCAAACAACATCTACAAAATGTCAATATCAAGCTGCTGCTTCAAATCCAAAATGATGATTATTTGAAAAATGTTTATTTAATTGTCGGATAAAGCATACAAATAAAAAGATAGTTCCAATTATTACATGAAGGCCATGAAATCCTGTTGCTATAAAAAATGTTGAACCGTAAATTCTATCAGCAATAGAAAATGGTGCCTCTAAATATTCATATGCTTGTAATATAGTAAAGTAAATTCCTAATATAATTGTTAAAAATAATCTTTGAATTGTTTGAGTATAGTTATTTTCTATTAATGCATGATGAGCTCAGGTTACTGTAACTCCTGATCTAATTAAAATAATTGTATTTAATAAAGGGATTTGAAATGGATTAAATGGATAAATTCCTATTGGTGGTCAAATAGCTCCAATTTCAATATTAGGTGATAATCTTCTATGAAAAAATGCTCAAAAAAAAGAAATAAAAAAAAAAATTTCAGATACAATAAATAAAATTATTCCTCATCGAAGTCCATTAGTAACTAAAATTGTATGTTTACCTTGAAATGTTCCTTCTCGGCAAATATCTCGTCATCATTGAAATATTGTTAAAATTGTAATAATATATCCTAAAATTAATAAATTTATGTTAAAGTTATGAAATCATTTTACTATACCTGTTACTAAAGTTAATACTCCAATAGCTCCAGTTAAAGGTCATGGTCTATAATCTACTAAATGATATGGGTGATAATTAAAATTTTTCATTAATTTACTTCTCTAGAATAAAGTGTTCTTAAAATAGTAATTACATATGATTGAATTACTGCTACTGCAGATTCTAAGATTATTAATAAAATTTGAATTAAAATTAAAATTATAATAAAAAAATAAGATAAGTTAGATCCAGTTCTTCTTAATAATGTTATTAATAAATGACCTGCAATTATATTTGCTGTTAATCGAATAGCTAATGTTCCTGGTCGAATAATATTTCTAATAGTTTCAATTAATACTATAAATGGTATTAAAATTGATGGTGTTCCTTGAGGAATTATATGAATAAATATATGTTGATAATTATTAATTCATCCGTATAATATAAATCTCAATCATATTGGTAATGAAATTGATAAAGTTAATGTTAAATGACTTGTTCTAGTAAAAATATATGGGAATAATCCTAAAAAATTATTAAATAAAATAAACGAAAATAATGAAGTAAAAATTAAAGTAGATCCATTAAAATAATTATTTTTTAATAAAGTTTTAAATTCATTATGTAATTTATTTAAAATTAAATTTCATATGAAAAAATGTCGATTAGGTATAAATCAGAATTTATAAGGTAAAAATATTAATCCTAGAAAAGTTCTTATTCAATTAATTGGTAAATTAAATAAATTAGTTGTAGGATCAAAAATTGAAAATAAATTTCTTATCATTTTCAATTTAATTGATTATTTTTATAATAAAAATTATTTTTTTTATTATTTGTATAATTATTAGAATAAATATAATAATTTATAATATTAAATAAAAAATAAATACATAAAAAAAAAAAAAAAGAAATTATTCAATTAATAGGTATTATTTGAGGAATAAAAGAATATTACTAATATGTAATAATTTAAATTTGACATATTTATGTTATAAATTAACTAATTCTTTAATTTTTTTTCATTAGAAGTAATTGCTAATTTACTATAAAATGGTTTAAGAGACCAGTACTTGCTTTCAGTCATCTAATGATGAAGAATAATTATTAATTCAATTAATAAAATTTTTAATTGAAATTCTTTCAATTACAATAGGTATAAAACTATGGTTTGCTCCACAAATTTCTGAACATTGACCATAATAAATTCCTGGTCGATTAATAAAAATATTTGTTTGATTTAAACGACCAGGATTAGCATCTACTTTTACTCCTAAAGCAGGAATAGTTCATGAATGAATTACATCAGCAGCTGTTACTATAATTCGAATTTGATTATTTATAGGTAAAATAATTCGATTATCTACATCTAATAAACGAAAATTATTTGATATTAATTCAATTGATGGGATTATATAGGAATCAAATTCAATATTATGAAAATCAGAATATTCATAACTTCAATATCATTGATGACCAATTGATTTTAATGTGATTAAAGGGTTATTAAGTTCATCTAATAAATATAAAAGTCGTAATGATGGTAATGCAATAAAAATTAATGTAATAGCTGGTAAAATAGTTCAAATTATTTCGATTAATTGACCTTCTAATAAAAATCGATTAATAAATTTATTAAAAAATAAATTTATTATTAAATAACCAACTAAAATAGTAATTATAATTAAAATAATTAATGTATGGTCATGAAAAAAAATAATTTGTTCTATTAAAGGAGATGCTCCATTTTGTAAATTAAAATTAGATCAAGTAGCCATTTCTAAAAAAAGGATATTCCTTTATAAATGGGGTTTAAATCCATTACATATAATCTGCCATATTAGAAATTTCTTAAGATTGGTAGTTCATTATATGAATGTTCTGCTGGAGGTAAATTTTGATATCATTCAATAGATGATGGTATATTTAATGAGAATAATACAATTCGTTGGTAAATTATTGATTCTCAAATAATAATTAAAATTATTATAATTGCTAATAATGAAATATAAGATCCTACTGATGAAATTAAATTTCATGATATATAAGAATCAGGATAATCAGAATATCGTCGAGGTATACCAGCTAAACCTAAAAAATGTTGAGGAAAAAATGTTAAATTAACTCCTAAAAATATAATAAAAAATTGAATTTTTAATAAATATGGGTTTATTGATAATCCTAAAAATAATGGGTATCAGTGAATAAATCCTCCTATAATAGCAAATACAGCCCCTATTGATAAAACATAGTGAAAATGAGCAACTACATAATAAGTATCATGAAGAGTAATATCAATTGATGAATTAGCTAAAATTACTCCAGTTAATCCTCCTACTGTAAATAAAAAAACAAATCCTAATCTTCATAAAATTGAAGGTCTATAATTAATTTGAGTTCCATGTAATGTTGCTAATCATCTAAAAATTTTAATTCCAGTAGGTACTGCAATAATTATTGTTGCTGATGTAAAATAAGCTCGAGTATCAATATCTATTCCAATAGTAAATATATGATGAGCTCATACAATAAATCCTAATAATCCAATTGCTATTATAGCATAAATTATTCCTAAACAACCAAATGTTTCTTTTTTTGTTCTTTCTTGTGAGATAATATGAGAAATTATACCAAATCCTGGTAAAATAAGAATATAAACTTCAGGGTGCCCAAAAAATCAAAATAAATGTTGATATAAAATAGGATCTCCTCCTCCAGCAGGATCAAAAAATGATGTATTTAAATTTCGATCTGTTAATAATATTGTAATTGCTCCAGCTAAAACTGGTAAAGATAAAAGTAATAAAAATGCAGTAATTCCTACTGCTCAAACAAATAATGGTATTTGATCAAATGATATATTGTTAATTCGTATATTAATAATTGTAGTAATAAAATTAATTGCTCCTAAAATTGATGAGATACCAGCTAAATGTAAGGAAAAAATAGCTAAATCAACAGATCTACCTCTATGGGCAATATTAGATGACAGTGGGGGGTAAACTGTTCATCCTGTTCCAGCACCATTTTCTACAATACTTCTTGAAATAAGTAATGTTAAAGAGGGGGGTAATAGTCAAAATCTTATATTATTTATTCGTGGAAAAGCTATATCAGGAGCTCCTAATATTAAAGGTACTAATCAATTTCCAAATCCTCCAATTATAATAGGCATAACTATAAAAAAAATTATAATAAATGCATGAGCTGTAACGATAGTATTATAAATTTGATCATCTCCAATTAAAGATCCGGGGGTTCCTAATTCTGCTCGAATTAGTAATCTTAAAGAGGTTCCTACTATACCTGATCAAATTCCAAAAATAAAATATAATGTTCCAATATCTTTATGGTTTGTAGAATATAATCATTTTCGCTAAATAAATAAAATGGCTGAGTTTAAGCGATAAATTGTAAATTTATTTACGGGAAATATTCTCTTTTATTAAAGCCTTATATTCAATAATGATATAAAATTGCAAATTTTAAGGGGTAATTTATTTACTAAGGCTTAAAGAATATTTCTTTATAAATAATTTTGAAGATTATTAGTTTAAATTAACTTAAAACCTTAAAATTATTATATAAATAAAAAAGTTCTAAAAATTATTCCTATAGTAGAAATTAAAGAAATTAAATTAATTAAACTAATAAAATTATTTTTTAAAAAAATTTTAAATCATTTTATTTTAATGTAATTAAATAAAAATGATGAATAAATAATTCGAATATAAAAATAAATAGTAATTAATCTTCTTATTACCATAATAAATGTTATAATATATATGTTATTAATTATTAAAAAATTAATAATAATTCATTTTGGTAAAAATCCAATAAATGGGGGTAATCCCCCTAAAGATAAAAAATTGATTAATAAATTTAATTTAATTATAAAGTTTATATTATTAATAAATAATTGATTAATAAAAAATATATTTAATAAATAAAATAAGAAAAATATAATTCTAATTAAAAATGAATATAATAAAAAATAGAATATTCATAAATTTTCTCTAATTATAATGGAAAAAATTATTCAACCTAAATTATTAATTGAAGAAAATGCTATTATTTTTCGTAGTGAGGTTTGATTAATTCCTCCAAAAGCTCCAATTATTACATTTAATATAATAATATAATATAAAAAATTTATATTTAAATAATAAGAGAGTAAAATTATGGGGGTAATTTTTTGTCAACTTATTAAAATAAAATTATTAAATCATGATAATCCTTCTGAAATATTTGGGAATCAAAAATGAAATGGAACTGATCCTATTTTTATTAATAATGATGAGTTAATTATAATTGAAATAAAATTATTTATTTCAAAATTTTTTATTAAAATTATTTTAATTAAAATTGAAAATAAAAAATTTATTGATGCAATAGATTGAGTTAAAAAATATTTTAATGAAGCTTCTGAAGATAAAAGATTATTAGAATTTGAGATTAGGGGGATAAATCTTAGTAAATTGATTTCTAACCCAATTCAACAACCAAATCAAGAATTAGAAGAAATTGAAATTATAGTTCTAAAAAATAGAATAAATAAAAAAAATATCTTATTTGAATTAAATAAAAAATAAATTTAAAATAATTACTTATAGTAATTTTAGAAATTGTTAATTTCATATTAAATAAAATTATATTTTAGTGTATGATGCACAATAATTTTTGATATTATTAGATATAGTTTAATTCTATAAAATATAATAAAGGTAGAATATCTACTTAATTTATCCTATCAGAATAATCCTTTAGTCAGGCACTTTATTTTTTTAAAAAAAAGGATTATCCTATATATTTGAGGTATGAGCCCAAAAGCTTATTTTAGCTTATTTTTAA